TCATAGATATCTTAACATATAGATAATTTCTTGTCAAGATGGCTTGGATATTCCATGATCCCACAGGATAGTTCTATGGCTAAAGGAGATTGGTATTGCTTATAAATAATATTCCATCTATAATTCCCCAAGTAAAGGATCCTTTTTGGTGATAAATAACCTACTTAACTCAGTGGTTAGAGTATTGCTTTCATACGGCGGGAGTCATTGGTTCAAATCCAATAGTAGGTAGAACTCATTAGATACCGGAGTCAATGGTATCTAATAAGTTTTTCTACCATACTTTTTCTTTTAGTTGTATCAGATTAGACTTTAACTGTATTCCATTTCAATTAGCAGAATTTAAATGGGGTATGTATAGTATAATAAATAACTTCCACTTCTAAAGATAAAAAACTTCTTTTGATTGATTATTTTTATTTATTGAAAATATTATTGATAGCCTCTACTCGTGTCCTAGCCCGCCTGAGAGCTAGATTCGCCTCAATTGTCTGTTTCTTACCTTCAGCTCTACTTAAGTTAGCTTCAGCTATTTTAAGAGCTTGTTGAGCTTCTTGCGGATCAATGTCAGTACTCATCTCTGCATCATTTCCTAAAATAGTGATCTCATTATTACCTATCCTAGCGAAACCGCCCATCAGAGCCACAGTTAACCATTGGTCATTGAGGCGTATTCTCAAAAGACCGATATCTACAGCTGTAGCAATAGGAGCATGGTTTGGTAATACACCAATTTGGCCACTATTAGTAGATAAAATGATTTCTTTCACTTCTGAATCCAAAATAATTCGATTAGGAGTCAGTACACAAAGATTTAAGGTCATTTCTTCAAATTGCTCTCCCCTTCTAAGTTCATAGCTTTCGCGGTAGCTTCATCAATGTTACCCACCAAATAAAAGGCCTGCTCGGGAAGACCATCTAATTCTCCGGAAAGAATCAATTGAAACCCCTTAATTGTTTCTGCGAGAGCAACATATTTACCTGGAGAACCAGTAAATACTTCTGCCACGAAGAAGGGTTGTGACAAAAAACGCTCAATTTTTCGTGCTCTTGCTACAGTTAAACGGTCCTCCTCGGATAATTCGTCCAACCCAAGGATAGCTATAATGTCTTGAAGTTCTTTGTAACGTTGTGAAGTTTGCTTAACTCTTTGCGCAATTTCATAATGTTCCTCGCCAACAATCCGAGGTTGTAACATAGTTGACGTGGAATCTAAAGGATCCACTGCCGGATAAATACCTTTGGCAGCTAATCCTCTTGATAGTACGGTAGTAGCATCTAAATGTGCAAATGTCGCGGCAGGAGCAGGGTCGGTCAAATCGTCCGCAGGTACATAAACTGCTTGGATCGAAGTTATGGATCCCTCTTTGGTAGAAGTAATTCTTTCTTGCAAAGAACCCATTTCTGTACTAAGTGTAGGTTGATAACCTACTGCAGAAGGCATTCTCCCTAATAAGGCGGATACTTCTGATCCTGCTTGGACGAAACGAAAGATATTGTCGATGAATAAAAGTACGTCTTGCTCATTAACATCCCGGAAATATTCTGCCATGGTTAGGGCAGTCAAACCAACTCTCATACGAGCTCCCGGGGGTTCATTCATTTGACCATAGACTAGAGCCACTTTTGATTCTGCAATATTTTTTTCATTAATCACTCCAGATTCTTTCATTTCCATGTAGAGATCATTTCCTTCACGAGTACGTTCGCCTACTCCGCCAAATACGGATACGCCTCCATGAGCTTTGGCAATGTTGTTGATCAATTCCATGATGAGTACTGTTTTACCTACTCCAGCTCCTCCAAATAACCCTATTTTTCCTCCACGGCGATAGGGAGCTAAAAGATCCACTACTTTAATTCCTGTTTCAAAGATTGATAATTTTGTATCTAACTGTATAAAGGCAGGCGCAGATCTATGAATAGGAGATGTTGTGCGAGTATCTACGGGACCTAAATTATCAACAGGCTCCCCAAGAACATTGAAAATTCGTCCAAGAGTAGCTCCTCCGACTGGAACACTTAGAGGAGTTCCCGTGTCAATCACTTCCATCCCTCTCATCAGCCCATCTGTAGCACTCATAGCGACAGCTCTAACTCGATTATTTCCTAATAATTGTTGTACCTCGCAAGTAACATTAATTTGTGAACCGACAGTATCTCGACCCTTAACTACTAAAGCATTATAAATATTAGGCATTTTGCCGGGGGGAAAAACAACATCCAATACCGGGCCAATAATTTGAGCGATACGCCCTAGGTTTTTTTCTTCAAGCGCGGAAACGCCAAGACCAGAAGTAGTAGGATTTATTCTCATAATAATTAAAGTGAAATATGTCGAAATTTTTGAATAGTACCAAAAAAATATGTCCGATATCAAATTGATCAGTTAATTCAATAATAAATAAATGGAGTTAGCATTCGATTTAGTTTGTACCACTCAAATGAATCCAATTCAATCATTTACACTACACATTGAATGATGAAATTTTCAAGTTCA